TTTCAAAAGTCTTCTGTTTTCCTTTTTTTTTCAATTTCTATCGAATCCATTTGTTTTTCTGGCTCGGCTGGGTGGGATAGCCGAGCCATTCCCCCCCCCCTTTTTTTCGTAATAATTACTTTTTTTCGTAATATTAATATTCTATTACGATTTTCAAAATTTGAACTTAAGAAGAAAAGCCAATAAAGAAAGAAAAAAAATTCATCGATCAAAAGAAAAAAAGGAGAGAGAGGGATTCGAACCCTCGATAGTTCTTTGTTTCGAACCATACCGGTTTTCAAGACCGGAGCTATCAACCACTCAGCCATCTCTCCAAGAGATAATTTCTATTTTATTCTACCGAATAGAACATGGCCATATGAGTTGATACTATCATGTATAGAAAGATATTGTGTGTGAATCTATAGGTCGATCTATCTGTATATATAGATAGATGAGATGCATGATCTAGCATGCCCATTTGTGAACAGGAAGTCAAAAAAATCACCTTCGATTTCATGTCCAAATAAAAGTGGTAAAGGGGTTGGAAATAAGTCATATAGAATCAATGGATTCATGGTAAAATCCCTCTATGTGGGTGGTACTTTATTCAAATTGTTTGTTTGGTCGATATGATAGAGGGATTAAAGGGTATAGTTCTTTTGTTGATAGCTTGGAGGATTAGAAACATGACTATTGCTTTCCAATTGGCTGTTTTTGCATTAATTGCTACTTCGTCAATCTTATTGATTAGCGTACCTGTTGTATTCGCTTCTCCTGATGGTTGGTTGAGTAATAAAAATATTGTATTTTCTGGTACATCATTATGGATCGGATTAGTTTTTCTGGTGGGTATCCTTAATTCTCTTATTTCTTGAATCTATTCATTCCAGATCCAAAAACGACCCCTTCCACGAATTTTTCGGATTGTGAGATACATTAAAATTCAATAAAAAATATAAGTATAAGTCCCCCCAAAAATGCAAATAAATTGGAGGGGGGGGCTCATTAGTCAAACTTCTGTAATCTGTAACTTAAATAAATAGAACTTGAATGATGAATGAAATAAAATATTAAAAAAAAAGAAAAATGGATTCAAAAAAAATCTGTATTCAACTGTATTCAAATATATAATACAAATATATAATATTTGTATTATATATTTAGATATACTAAATTCAAATTTTCAAATATTTAGATATATTAAATTGAAATAAATAAAATAGAAATAGAATTTGAATTATTTGAATCTTAATATATGTTAATATAATTAACAAATTATTAATATATTAATTTGTTAATTTATTGATGGAATTTGAAAAAAATTGCCCTCAAAAGAGTATCTGATCTAGCTCTGACCAAATATTATCCAGACCTTTTGTATCAAGAACGAACAATGCGGATATAGTTGAATGGTAAAATTTCTCTTTGCCAAGGAGAAGACGCGGGTTCGATTCCCGCTATCCGCCCAGGGTAATGTATTTAAAAAGATAAAGGATTCGTTCTATTGACTGTAATATAATAAATACCTCCCACTCTAAAGCAAAAAGCAAAGTATTAATTAATTAATTACTAGTTAATAGTAATAGAATCTATTTACTAGTAATAGAATAAAAATAAAGATAGAATAAAAATATAGAATAAAGTCTCATTTTTTTTTCAAAAAAAAATGGTGCGGGAAGGGGATTTGAACCCCTGACCTCAAGGTTATGAGCCTTGCGAGCTACCAGACTGCTCTATCCCGCGATGAAAGGAAACCCTAGAAACGAAACTAATGAACAAACAAGAATTGAATGCGCCCCTCTTCCATACCTGTAGAAATAGTATAGCCTATTTCTACAGAATAGTCAAGGGGCCCCTCTATGATCTACGATCATCGAACGAAATAGAAAAATGAAGTGACATTTTAATCCTTACCAACTTGATCTTGTTGCCCCCGGCAACAAACATGTCTGAACCATTTCACGAAGTATGTGTCCGGATAGTCCAAAATCTCTATAGTTAGCTCTCGCTCTTCCAGTAGAAAAGCAACGTCGACGAAGACGTGTAGGTGCACTATTACGCGGTAAGGATTGTAACTTTCCACGAATTTCCCATTTATCACTCAAGGACGGAACCTTGCTTATTTCTTTCTTTGAGGATCGGCGAATCAAATGATATTTTTGTTCCAATTTTTGCCTCTTCTTCTCCCTATGAATCAAACTTTTCTTTGCCATAATGGTTCAGTTATTATTATTATCAATGGTACAAGTCGGATCCTAGATGTAGAAATAGAAATCGAAGGGGGTATACCCCCTTCCCCATCGAAAGATATGATATTCTCGCGGATACGGCATATAACATAAAGTAAAGAATTAACCAAATTTGCCCGATGTAGAGGCAATCAAGAAAGCCGCATAAGTGAATATATAACCTACAGAAAAGTGGGCTAATCCAACCAATCTTGCTTGCACAATGGAAAGAGCCACTGGCTTATCTCTCCATCGAATCAAATTAGCCAAAGGTGTGCGTTCATGAGCCC